TATAGTTGTAGCAACTGATATTTTGTCTATAAAAAAAAATCTTATTATGGATTGTGAAGCAAAAATAAAGGGATGTGGATAAATGGAAGGGTGATAGAAAGAAAGAACAAAAATATCAATGATATGGGATTCCAATATGTATGGTCTATGAATCATGTCATAAAAGGCAGTGTGATAAAGCATCAATACTGAATAATTAGTAATTCGAATTACTAATTCGAAATAAAAAAATGCAAATATTAAGAATTCAATATTATTAAATATTATATATTATTAATATTTCATATTAATATATTTCATATTAATATATAGAATATAGAACAAAATTCGAAATAATAAAGAGCCTCGGGTTAATAAAAACTAAGGAAATTGACTCGGGAACGCATTTTCTGGAACGCTCCATTGCAGAGGTCGGACCTACCCATTAATGGAGAAGCTATGGGAACGACAAAACCTGTGACTGCATAGGATTCTATTGAAAATGAATCCTAATAATTCATTGGGTGGGATGGCGGAACGAACCAATAAAAAATTGATTTATTCTGAGAGGTCATGGATTAAACCTACGAATGAAACAGGAAAGAGTAAATATTCGCCCGCGAAACCTCTATTTAGTGGATTACACTATTTTGGCATAATTCGAGAGAGATAAAAACAAGGAAAAGATTCGTTATAAAAAACAGAAGCATTACATTCTGTATAAATATACATAAATAGACACATGTTTAGCTATATTGTATATCTTCTACCTACATCTTCCTATGTAACAAATTCCATATCAATAAAAACCATTACTTAGTACTTAGTGTATTATCTATTAATGTGTATCTATAATCTTCTGTAACATTATTGAATTTGAATCCTTTCATTCGCGAGGAGCTGGATGAGAAGAAATTCTCATGTCCGGTTCTGCAGTAGAGATGGAATTAAGAAACAACCATCGACTATAACCCCAAAAGAACCAGATTTCGTAAACAACATAGAGGAAGAATGAAGGGAATATCTTGTCGAGGCAATCATATTAGTTTTGGCAGATACGCTCTTCAGGCACTTGAACCCGCTTGGATCACAGCTAGACAAATAGAAGCAGGACGAAGGGCAATGACACGATATGCGCGTCGCGGTGGAAAAATATGGGTACGTATATTTCCCGACAAACCTATTACACTAAGACCTGCGGAAACACGTATGGGTTCGGGTAAAGGATCCCCCGAATATTGGGTATCCGTTGTTAAACCGGGTCGAATACTTTATGAAATGGGTGGAGTATCAGAAACTGTAGCTAGAGCAGCTATCGCAATAGCTGCGCGCAAAATGCCTATACGAACTCAATTTCTTACTTCAGGATAGAGATGTAGAACTACACAAAAAGGGGTATTGAGGATGAAAAAACAACCGCAAGTTTATTTATTTCTGGACGGACAATATTTCTTTTTTTTCTTTCACCCTTTTGCATTGAAATAACAGATTGAAATAAAAATGATATGATTCAACCTCAGACCCTTTTGAATGTAGCGGATAACAGCGGAGCTCGAAAATTGATGTGTATTCGAATCATAGGAGCTGGTAATCAACAATATGCTCATATTGGTGATGTTATTGTTGCTGTCATCAAAGAAGCAGTTCCCAATATGCCTTTAGAAAGATCAGAAGTAATTAGAGCTGTAATTGTACGTACATGTAAAGAACTCAAACGTGAAAACGGTATCATAATACGATATGATGACAATGCTGCAGTTGTCATTGATCAAGAAGGAAATCCAAAAGGAACTCGAGTTTTTGGTGCGATCGCTCGGGAATTGAGACAGTTGAATTTTACTAAAATAGTTTCATTAGCTCCTGAAGTCTTATAAATACTAGTAGATGAGACTATGATATAGTAGGGTATCTGAAATAGATCAAATTAGTAGATTGTGGTTCACGTATATACTTTATAATAATTCCAAATTAAAACAAAGAAAAAAGGAAACATGTTGATTAGCTCAAAATTAGGAGGAACCTATAATTATAGTTCGTCATGAGTAGGGACACTATTTCCGATCTAATAACTTCTATAAGAAATGCTGATATGGATACAAAAAGAACGGTTCGAATAGCATCTACAAATATCACCGAAAACATTGTAAAAATACTTCTACGAGAAGGTTTTATTGAAAACGTTCGGAAACATCAGGAAAGTAACAAATATTTCTTGGTTTCAACTCTGCGACATAGAAAGAATGGAAAAAGAATATATAGAACTAGAACCGTTTTAAAGCGTATCAGCCGACCGGGCTTACGAATTTATTCCAACTATCAACGAATTCCTAAGATTTTAGGTGGAATGGGAATTGTAATTCTTTCTACTTCTCGAGGTATAATGACAGATCGAGAAGCGCGACTAGAAAGAATTGGAGGAGAAATGTTGTTTTGTATATGGTAATCCTCCCTTTCTAGTATCCGAATTTTATCTCTAACTTCCTATTTGTAAAATAGAGAGGAAAAGTAAGTTATATAACTCTTCCTCCATTAGTTGATACTTCAAGGAGGTTACCTGGAATGAAAGAACAAAAATTGATTCATGAAGGTTTAATTACTGAATCACTTCCCAACGGTATGTTCCGGGTCCGTTTAGATAATGAAGATCTAATTCTAGGATATGTTTCAGGGAGGATCCGGCGCAGTTTTATACGGATACTACCGGGGGATAGAGTAAAAATTGAAGTAAGTCGTTATGATTCAACCAGGGGACGTATAATTTATAGACTTCGCAACAAAGATTCGAACGATTAGGTTATTTTTTTAAACATTCTTTTCATGAGGATACAATTCGAAGTTAAAAAATTCAAGAGACTTTTTTTCTTCCAAGAAGGAAATTCAGAATTAAGGTAAGGAATAATAAATATGAAAATAAGAGCTTCCGTTCGTAAAATTTGTGAAAAATGCCGACTGATTCGGAGGCGCGGACGAATTATAGTGATTTGTTCCAATCCGAAACATAAACAGAGACAAGGGTAATTCTTCGAAAAAAGAACTTGACTTTATAAAATTGACTTTATAAAAGAAGTACCCATATAAAAATAAAAAGGATATGTTTTAATATGAAATGGATATCTCCGTCTCTTTTCTTTCTGTATATTTCTGACTCATATTTATGAGATGATAAAATATGACAAAAGCTATACCAAGAATTGGTTCACGTAGGAATGGGCGTATTGGTTCACGTAAAAATGGACGTCGAATACCAAAAGGAGTTATTCATGTTCAAGCAAGTTTCAACAATACTATTATAACTGTTACAGATGTACGAGGTCGGGTGGTTTCTTGGGCCTCTGCTGGTACTTCTGGATTCAAAGGCACAAGAAGAGGAACACCCTATGCTGCTCAAGCCGCAGCGGTAAATGCTATTCGTACAGTAGTTGATCAGGGTATGCAACGAGCAGAAGTTATGATAAAGGGTCCCGGTCTCGGACGAGATGCAGCATTACGAGCCATTCGTAGAAGTGGTATACTATTAAGTTTTGTACGTGATGTAACACCTATGCCACATAATGGATGTCGACCTCCTAAAAAAAGACGTGTGTAGAGATAAGAATTAAACCGATTTCAAGAGAAATAAATGATTCAATGATCAAATAATAATACTAGTATGGTTCGAGAGGAAGTAGCAGGATCCACTCGAACAATACAGTGGAAGTGTGTTGAGTCAAGAGTAGACAGTAAGCGTCTTTATTATGGTCGTTTCATTTTGTCCCCACTTATGAAAGGTCAAGCTGACACCATCGGTATTGCCATGCGAAGGGCTTTACTTGGAGAAATAGAAGGAACATGTATCACACGTGCAAAATCTGAGAGGGTACCGCATGAATATTCTACAATAATAGGTATTGAAGAATCAGTACACGAAATCTTACTAAATTTGAAAGAAATTGTATTAAGAAGTAATCTCTATGGCGTTAGAGACGCATCAATTTGCATCAGAGGTCCTAGATATGTAACCGCTCAAGATATCATATTACCACCGTCCGTGGAAATAGTTGACACGACACAACATATAGCTAACCTGACGGAACCAATTGATTTGTGTATGAAATTACAAATCAAGAGAGATCGCGGATATCGTATGGAACCCACAAATAACTCTCAAGACGGAAGTTATCCTATAGATGCTATATCCATGCCTGTTCGAAATGCGAATCATAGTATTCATTCTTATGGCAATGGGAATGAAAAACAAGAAATACTATTTCTAGAAATATGGACAAATGGAAGTTTAACTCCTAAGGAAGCACTTTATGAGGCTTCTCGTAATTTGATTGATTTATTTATTCCCTTTCTACATGCAGAGGAAGAGGACATTAATTTCGAAGAAAATAAAAACCGGTTTACTCTACCCTTTTTAACCTTTCAAGATGGATTAACTAATCTAAAGAAAAACAAAAAAGGAATTCCATTGAATTGTATTTTTATTGACCAATTAGAATTGCCTTCCAGGACCTATAATTGTCTCAAAAGGTCCAATATACATACATTATTGGACCTTTTGAATAACAGTCAAGAAGATCTTATGAGAATTGAATATTTTCGCATGGAAGATCTAAAACAGATATTGGACACTCTACAGAAGAATTTCGCAATTGATTTACCTAAGAATAAGTTCTCATTTTAAATCCATTGTAATTTTGACATCTTCTTTTTCTTTTTTAATTCGAATAGAAAGAAAAAAAAGAAAAAGAAGACAATTTTTCATCTTCAGCACGATCCGTATTTTCGCGGAATGGATCATAATAAAATTAATGTATCTAGGGAAGATTCACTTTAAAGTAACTATTCCCTAGATACCTACATCATGGTACTTCACAGTTGAATCAATTTAAAAAAGACCTAAAGTTAGGGATTTATCAATAGGTAATGTTGCGCCAATACCTAACCAAAGAGCTACTGCGGTACCGATCAAAAAAACTGTTGTAGCTACTGGGCGGCGAAATGGATTTTGGAATTTATTGACATTCTCCAAAAAG